TATTATTGTGATCGGTTTAATCGGTATTTTCTTTTATGGTTCATATTCTGGATTAGGTTCATCCCTTTAGTAATCGGGTGAACTGGATTGTAGACACGCCATGAAAGCATAAGAACTCAACGGAATCCCCCTCGAAGAACACAAAGAAAGAGGGGGTAGGTCCCGTTGAGCTCTTAATAATATATATAAGCTTATATTTTTATAAGTTTAGTGAATAAGTTCTATTTGTTCAATAAATTTTCCTATATTTTTGTTTGTCCACCATTACTACTTTATTTATGTAATAAATCTAAAAAAGGGTTATGATAAACCTCGAAAAAAAAAAATGGAAACTACGAATAGGAATCTTTCACGAACGGGATCAAGAATGATTATTATTTCGACACAAGAAAGGGTTGTGGAAAATTCCTTTTCTTGTGTCAAAGACTAGGAAGACAAATAATCCCTCTTAGAATAGAATGCTTTTTTCCTCTCATTCATTTTTTTTATACTTTGGTTTATATTCTCCGCTTATTTATCTTATGTTTAGTATTTAGTCAACTTTTATTCTATTCTATTAGAATAGAAAACGATTGATTCATTATATGGCATGCATTTAAATCTGACAATAATGACATAATCATACCGCTTCCATTTTATTTTGATTGAAAAAACAAAGAAATAAAGAAGAGGTAAGTAAAGTCAAATAGTCTTCTTCACAGCACACATACTATGACTAGTAATGCGGCACAAGTAATTCCCAAAATCTGATAGAAAAAGAATATAAACAAGCAAAAGGCTTTTCAGAAGTTTTTTTTGATCATAGAGAATTACATAACACAATTTCCAACAAAAATTTGGTTTTTTTAGAACTTGATAAACTAGAAATTCATTTCGGACAATTGAACCTTCTCAAACTGTTTCTTTTTAAGAACCAAAAAGATTTGTGCCAAAATAATAGATGCCAAGAAGAGCAAAAGGCCTTGTACACGTAATGGATCTTGAAGTACTATTTCCGCATCCCCCTGACCAAATCCACCCACATTCGGATTACTCGTTAATGGTTGATCCAGTTTGATGGATTCGCCCTCTGAAACAAGAAGTTCTGGTCCTGGAGGGATAATATCAACCACTTGACGTCCATCCGATGCATCCACTATGGTTATTTCGTATCCCCCTTTTTCTTTTCGTATGATTTTGCTTACTATACCCGCCGATGTAGCATTATAAACATTATTGTTACTCTTGCTCCCGTCGGGATAAATCTGACCCCTTCCCCTGTTCCCGCCTACGTATATGGGATATTTTAAGAAGTGAACGTCTTTCTTAGTAGCGGGGTCCGGGGAAAGAATAGGAAAGGTGATTTCACTATATTTTTGACCAGGAACAGGACCTATCACAAGAATATTTTTTTTCGTGGGGCGATAGCTCTGAAAAGACAGATTGCTTATCTTTTCTTTAATCTCGGGCGAAATACGATCGGGAGGGGCTAATTCAAACCCCTCAGGTAAAATAAGAACAGCTCCCACATTCAAGGCTCCTTTTTTACCATTAGCAAGAACTTGTTTCAGTTGCAAATCATAAGGAATTCGAACAACTGCTTCAAATACAGTATCAGGAAGTACCGCTTGTGGAACCTCGATATCCACGGGCTTGTTAGCTAAATGGCAATTGGCACATACAATACGGCCAGTCGCTTCTCGTGGATTTTCATAACTCTGCTGTGCAAAAATAGGATACGCATTTGAAATGGGTGCCCGAGTTATTATATATATTATGAGCGATACGGCAATGAATCGAATAATCTCTTCCTTTATCCAAGAAAAGGTATTTCTCATTTGCATGGTCCAATCATTGATCCCGAAGATTTCTACAATAAAATTAGATAAGTCACTAGTATAGTTCCCTATCTATGATTCTGTTATTTAATGAAATAATTTGACTCGAATATTGAAGGAATCCCCCGGGTGGGTAGAAAAAAGAAGTACAATTTTGACTGTTTTACTTATGTTACAAAGTAACAAACATTATAATTGGATCGGTCGATCATTTTTCAATCATTCATTGAATGATAAATTACTACAAGTGACGGAGATACACGATTTAAATAACGAAAAATCCAATATTTAAAAATTGTATCTAAAATGACTGGAAAAGTAGAAACAACACCGGATATAATTTGATCATTATGAGCAAATCCAAAATCTTTGTAGATAGAGCCAATCATTAGTTCCCAACCATGGGGCGAATGGAATCCTATACATAAATCGGTTAATAAAAGAATAGAAAAAGCCTTTATTGTGTCGCTTAAATTATATAGAAATTCTTGAAGACAAGAGTTAAGAAAAATAAGTTCTTCATTACTTAGAATAGAAAAAACACTTAGAATAACGAAAGAAATTATATTTGTTGAGAAATGTAAAATCGTATGGATACGACCCTCATTGTGCATCTTGATCCATTGGATCGTTTCATTGTAGACTCCGACGTGAAGCTTTTGTAAACGCCTTTCCGAGTATTCCTTTAGCATTTCGTCGAAGAGGGAGAGTTCCTCTAATTCTATGAATTTTTTTAGAATACTCTTTTCTTGAATATCGTTCAAAAGAATTTCGGAGGGCCTAGTATTCCACCAATTATTAACCCAAGATTCCAGACTTTTATTAAATGTAAATGAGAGAGAGATCCACCAAGGCAAAAATACTATAGATGCAAGATATAGAAGGGAAATAAATGCTTTCTTTTTTGCCATTTGCTCATCTATGAATTTTGAAATGAACTCATCTCATTCGTCGACTCTATACGATACTAATATTTCTATCAAATATCAGTTCTATTACATTACAAGTTATCGAGCGTATTCCCCGTTTTTATTTGTGATTCAGTACAATGGTTGGTCCTTGAATTTCTAATTTAGAAAGAATACAGAAAAGCAATATAGAAATATAGAAATAGAATAAGAAGGATTCCACTTCAAATTGAATGAAGAAATAAATAAACTAGAATATTATATATAATATTCTTTCAAAATATATCAATTGCTCAAATTCGAAGCAATTGTCCCCTTTGGATGAATGCACGAAAGAGCCATTTCAAATAATGAATATTATTCGAATTTCGAGACAAAAGAACTCCCGGTTTATCAAGATATCCAAAAATCTCGAAAAAAAAAGTTCACTGGCAGCCCCGAGTACAGGAATAATTGATAGAATTTTCTGAAGAAAACTGTGATGCTATGATAGTGTCAAAATAAGACAGAAAGGTTATCATTATAAGCGGCCCAATCGGTGGGTAATTAAAGAGCACAAAAAAGATAAAAAACGTTGATTAACAAAAAAGGAGAGATGATTTACAAGAGAGAATCTATCTGTATTTACTAAATTCGAAATATTGAAAATAAAAAAAAAAAAAAGATAAATTCTTTATTCCGAAATGTTTTGATATATGAGATGAATCTATTATTTCGATTTGTTACTTGTTTCGTTACTGAATTGATTTAAGTAGATTTACATACTCATAAAAAAGAATTTATGGACAAAAACTATTTCGCTTTATGATTGGTTCGTGTACGTTTACTTTATTTTATTTTTGTTCTAATCAGAGTTCGGCAGAAATTTCGGTTAAGTTATGCTATAGAAAAAAGAGAAAGAGAATTCTTGAGTTATAGTTTTTTCCCTTTTGTTTTGCTAAGAATAAGAAAGCATTCTCAAAATACTTCAATTGGTACACGCAAGAAATAGGCCAATTCAGCAGCTTTCTGTTCAATTTCTCGTAGAGTCAAATTCTCATCGGTACGAGTCAAGGGAATGGACCCCTGGCCTCTGATTTCCATATAAAGGACACGACGAGCATAAATACCCTCTTTAACTTCTATTCTGATGGATTGAATGTCTTTCATAAGGAATCGGAGGAAGATGCGACGATTTTTTCCAGGAAATCCCCAACGAAAAATACACACTATTCCTTCTTTTATATCGAATCGATCATAACCACTACCCACATTCCACGAAATTGTGCACCACAAATATGAACTAATAAAAAGACCCGCGATTCCATAGAAAGACATCACGATTCCTTGTGGAAAAAAAATTATTTGCTGAGAGGGAAAGAACGGTATAAAATTCCTACCAAGATAACTAGAAGTTCCAACCAATAAAAACCCTAATGAACCTAAAAAAAGGATAAAAGCCCAGCAGACATTACTCGGTTTTCGAGACCCCGCTATAAGTTCTATACATATATGGTCTGATCGCCAACTCATACTATACTAGATCTAGTTGCATTTTATTGTAATTGGGAGATAATCCCAATAAATTTGACTTTAATTTTTTTGTTTCCGAAGTAATCCTCATCGACTAGTACTATTATGATGTGAAGCTTGAGGAGTAATTCATCAATTGCTTAGAGCTAAACTAAAAAAATAACATCCTTTTTTTTTTTATGATTTCTTATAGATATGCACAGACATTTAGATATATTGACTTTACGTTTCAGAAATTCATCCCGATAATGATTTATCTTCAAATAGCTATAATTCATTTTCCCATATATCGTGTTTATGCATACGAGCTTCTGCTCGGAGGAAGCTACACGGTATACCATATTCTACTAAATTAAATAGATAATTGTGCTATGATCCAAGTAAGCCTAAGTCTTGAAAAAAAAAATAGATAAGATTTAATCCCATAATATCTAAAAAATCTTGTTTTTTTGAACATGAAGAGATAAAGAAACCATTGCAATTGCCGGAAATACTAAGCCCACTAAAGGCACAAAAATAGCGGGTAAGTTACTGATAGTTGTCATAGAATGAGTACCTCGATTTAATATTTGTACCTGTTATTTATTGTTATATTTGTTGTTATATTAACATTTTAACCTGTTATAAAGATATATTATACTATTCTAATAAAATAGAATAAAATTCTACTTAAGTGAGTATTGAGTCTATACAATACTAAAGAATATAGAATATAAGAGTATATTATGTATATACTAAGATACCAATAAGGAATAAATCTAATAGGGAGTAAAAATACTAATCTATATAGAAATACTAATATTTAATATATTAAATAGATAATATAAGTATATAACATATATAATAAATATAAATCAAAAGTGTAAATAAATAAATGGGCTTATTAATCCATTTCTATATGTTTATACATGAAATATATACGATAATCTATGATAATCCACTTTATTTATTATTTTATTCATTATTTATTTTTATAATTAGTCTATTCTAAATTTTTATTGGTATATGTATATTAGAATTTTATAATTTTGAAAATTGAATATTTTAATATATTTTATTAATTTAATTGTTAATTTAATAAAGAAAGAGTTTCTTACAAATTACCGAAAAATTCGTTATAATACGATCTAATAAAAGGGATTCTTAGTAAAACTGGGGTTCTCGGGGGATATAGAAAGATGCAGGACTCCCTTACCTTGCCTAATTTCACAGAAAAAAGAGAAAGAATTCACTCTTTTTATTTTGTTTGATAGAGATTTCTTGATTACTAATCAAGAATATCAATAAAAAAGAATACGCATGATTCTTTATACAATTCAATCTTATGTTACCAAAGAAAAATCCATTTTTCGGATTTTGACTTTTATTCCTATAAACTAAATAATTACTTGGTCACTACCAAACAAATAATAAAATGTAGAATTTATTTAATAATTTATTAAATTAAAGCTTTGTTTTTTTCTACTTGATTGAATTTTGATTCAAAGGAAAGAAAGCATGGAGCTGAAATAACTCGCTCAGAACGCCTTTTAAAGGATTACGTGGTACGATTGGATCGAATAAGCCCTTATGGAATAAATATTCAGCCACTTGTGAACCCTCAGGTACTGTCTTATTCAATGTTTGTTCAATTACTCTTTTACCCGCAAATGCAATGTAGGCATTGGGTTCGGCAATAATGATATCTCCCAACATACCAAAACTAGCTGTCACCCCACCCGTAGTAGGAGATGTAAGGATTGCTATATAGAATAACTTTTTATTTGATTGATAATCATATAAAGCAGAAGATATTTTAGCCATTTGCATCAAACTCAAACTTCCTTCTTGCATGCGTGCTCCTCCGGAAGCACATACTAGAATAAGAGGTAAAGATTGATTGGTAGCATACTCGATCAAACGTGTAATTTTCTCGCCCACTACAGATCCCATACTACCCCCCATAAACTGAAAATCCATAACCCCAATTGCTACGGGAATGCCGTTTAGTTTACCTGTACCTGTTTGAACAGCCTCCGTTAATCCCGTCTTTCTTTGATAAGAATCAATACGATCTTTATAAGGTTCCTCCTCCGAATTAAATTCAATAGGATCCAGAGAGACCATGTCTTCATCCATAGGATCCCAAGTACCTGGATCAATCAAAAGTTCGATTCTATCTGAACTACTCATTTTCAAATGACATCCACAATGTTCACAAATATTCATTTTTGATTTCAAAAATCTCTTATAATTTAATCCATAACAATTTTCACATTGAACCCACAAATGCCTGTATTTTTGAGTTACATCTAAATCATTAGAACTCTCTCTTATAGTTGTTAAATCACTATCATCCGCACCAGTTCTTATATTGGAACTCTCGCTTTCATTACTATTTACTCTTTCGCCACAAATATAAGTATAAATGTAATTGTCACTACTAGTTAAAATGTCACTATCAATACAGATTTGATAACGAAGATAACTGCCAATGCAACTATTAATGTGATTATTCCAACTATATTGAGTATCATACACGTAACGATCATAGCGAGGATCGTCATTCTTCGATACATTATTCAGATAACTAGAATTCTGATAACTATAAAAAGAATTTTCTGGTTCACTTATAAAAGAATCATGGTTGTCAATTTCAAAAATTTGATTTTCAATATCAAAATATATGGTGTAACTATCCCTATTACTATCCCTAACTAAAAAAGTGTCATCAGATAGGAAATTCCGAATGTACCTGACGCCGACTAAATGATCAACATTACTGTAACTAGAATTGTCACTATCGCTCCCACTAGGAATGTCTTTATCCATATCATTTATAATCGGATCTTCATTTACACTAGTATTTTCAATAGGATCACCAAGACTATTTATTGATTTACTTAGCCCACACCTGTATTCTAATACCCCGCTAAACAACATTGAATCGAACCGCCATTTTTCCATAGAACTTTGTTGCCCCTATTTACATGAAAATACACTAGATGAATAGTCATTTGATGAAAATCATTTGAATATCCCGATTCGAATCAGAATAAGCATATAAATGCAATTGCTAAGATTATTAACTAATAACAAGTGGGTACTGAAAAAAGGATTCTCTTTTGTGAGAACCCGGAGTATCGCTTCGCTATATATGCTAAAATATGATGAAACCCCTTTTTCAATTTTAAATAATTAATTATAAAGAGTAGGTTCCCATCTTGTGTCAAATTCGCATCGAAAAAAGAAATAATGGTTCTCTTCTATGAATTTTAAGAACT